TATTTTCAAATCCAGCTTGTTCAGAAATACCGTAATGAAAGGAAGATAGGAGTTTGTCGCTAGGGATTTGACCAAATAGGATCGTCCAGTTCCTATAGGACCTATCACTAAAATCCCCCTAGAGGGGGATAGGGCTAGGCGAAACGAAAAGGGTTTTAGTTTTCCATGAGATGGGAAATGAAAACTATTAGCCCCACACGAGGTTTGTGAATAAGTGATTGTCTGATAATGAGCAAGGAATATCCGTCTTTCTGCTAAACAGGATGTATTGAACTCATAATTCATTAGATCCTTTTGATGAATGTCAACTAAGTATCGTAAGTAAATTGCTCCCGCTTGTTCAAACATTTGATAACCATAGTCACTCTTTACTAAACGATCAATATGAGTCAGACTCCATAGAATTTGATCAATCCCTTTTTCTGGCCTTAAGGTGGAGAAATGAAACGAGTAAACTCTCTCTTCATCCAAAAACCAATCACAGGTCTCGATCCAGGATTCTATTTCATCATGAATCTGAAACCTTTGCCCTTTTCTTATCCATGAATAGATCTCTTTACTTGTATGACTTATATGTCTCGTATTTCTCGAAAAAGTGATTCGATTGATGGGATTTGGTATGATACTTATGAGATCGATGAGATTGAAAAATATCTTCTGTATAAATTTGACCCCATAAGCGGGACCGCCACCAAATAGCGCAAAACCCAGTATTTCTGCTAGAAAATCTTCTAATTGTTCCCGAGCAACTAGAAAGAGATTCTTTAACCAGAAAGAATTCGGTTCAGGTTTAGGATACCCATCCACAAGTTTGTACACCTCAATCGTGTATGATGGAATCGTCAAAGATTTTATCCTCGCGAACTCTGTCTGTAACTCACTGGAGTCTAGGGAAACAAAGAAAAGAAGTACCTGAACGATACATCCAGCAAGAAGAAGAAGTAAAAGGCTTGAGTAGAGGAACTCCCGAATATTTGGGGAGCTCAGATGTGTCGATATCAATGGTGACTCATTATTTCGATGAATAATTTCTTCGACCCGAAGAAGCCTACGGAAACACTTCCACGAAATATCACTTGAAATCTCACTTATCGGTGCCCACAACCCCCACAACTTTAGCTTAAGAGCTTGCCATTTTAGCTTAAGAATTCGCCATGCTGATCTGTGCATAATATAATTTAAAATGGATACAAATTTGTGACTGCTACTTAGCATCGGCAATAGGTCTGAAAAAGCATCTAAAAATACCAAATTTAGATATTTGTACCCTGTCGAAGTAAAGAACCATGGCATATATGTTTGGAATAGATTCCATTTTGAGATAGTTGAAAAAGCACTATCTCGTTGAAAGGTTCTATCCATCTGCCCTTTCTCAACGCCTTTCTTTAGCCAATTTCGCCAAAGACGCAATTTTTTACTCGTTTCGGATGGTAAATATTTCTCAGAACGTGCGGTGTGAATCAAACCCATGTTTGAATTGAAATTGAGATACTGATGCAAGTTCTTCCTTTCTGAATCAGATAGATTCATATCTGAAAGAGGCTGACAATAAGTTCTTTCAAAATTGACTATTTCTTCCTCTGTTAGAGGTGTTCCAGAAATGTCTGCGATCGAGTAAAAAGTTCTACGAAGGAATAGATCGGATCGAATTGGAAAATGGAAAGATTTGTACAAGTTATACCTTTCGTTAACCCTTTGTGGAAAATCGTTAGGTATGAATATGTTAGATACCTGTGACTCGATTGGTGAAATAGTATCTCTCTCCAAAAAAGCATGTTTTTTTTTATCGACGCACAAAGAAAATTTTTTGTTGCGAATGAACAAGATATTGAGGAATTGTCTATACGTAAAATCATAATTCTTGATACGGGCCTTTTCCATATAAAAAGGGAATCTTTTGTTACAATAGAAGAAGTGGTGTGGATTATTCAAGAATCGAAGTCGATTTGCTTTATAAAAAGAAAATATCAATGAACTTCTATGAAATGCTTTTACGGGATTCAGCCAATTGTCTTGATCGCAGGATATTATTGAGAAATAGGAATCCGTGTTATCAAAGGATTTCCTGCGATTCTTTCTAGTATGGGAGTCAATCATCCACTTCCACTTTGGTATCTTATTGAACAAAAAGGGTGATATTGTTCCTCCGTTGATCAAGAATTTCGATTTTTGGGAAGTATCATGATCATCCGCTTTGCTTTTTTTCAAATGAACGATTGGAAGACCTAGTGATTTTAACAACGGATTGCAGAGTTGATCATTCGGACCTTTCAATTCATAAATGTGGATCTCGGACCTATGAATGGGCATATTCCCTAAACTCACAAAGAAAAAAGGAAGTGAGTTAGACAAAAAGAGAATCAGCTTTGAAAATGACTTAGCCATTTCTTTTTTGTTGATAACCTTAGACCAATCAATCCAATATTGATTAATACGTAATCGATCGAAGACTACTTGAACTTGAAAACAGCTTTTCTGCTCCGAAACGAAATGTTCCTGG